TTTCGATTGGATGGATCTTAGTAATGGAATAATAAGCCATAATTCATTGGTTGCTTGTATCATTAACCATTTCTTTATTTTTATGCGAGGAGCTTACCATGAATCCACTGATTTCTGCTGCTTCCGTTATTGCTGCTGGATTGGCTGTAGGGCTGGCTTCTATTGGACCTGGAGTTGGACAAGGGACTGCTGCGGGCCAAGCCGTAGAAGGTATCGCGAGACAACCAGAAGCAGAGGGTAAAATACGAGGTACTTTATTGCTTAGTCTGGCTTTTATGGAAGCTTTAACAATTTATGGACTGGTCGTGGCATTAGCGCTTTTATTTGCAAATCCTTTTGTTTAATCCTCGAAATAAATGGGAAAGTCTTATTTTTATCTTTCTTATTTTATTATCTTAGATTTGCCGCTTAATTTTTCAAATTATATCAAGATTTCAATCCTACAATAACTTTAACTTATTCGTTGAGATAATACAATACCCCGTGGGAAGGACTAATTTGAGGATCAGGAATTAGCGGATCCACTCGCTTTTTTCCTTCCCGTTCTCGGTCCAATGGAACCCCCTTTTTTAGTACGCCTTGCAACGAACGAGATATATCGTAATTGATATGATACCTGGCCTGGGACCTAATTATAATTAAGTATTTTTTTTGGGGGGGGAGTTCAATTGAAATTAAATAGATTGAGAAATACGGAAAAAAGAAAATCAACAAAGGGTGAAGTAATACAAAAAGAACTCTGTTCAATTTAGTCAGTCCTATCTATAAGAGGAGATCATATGAAAAATGTAACCGATTCTTTCGTTTCCTTGGGTCACTGGCCGTCCGCCGGGAGTTTCGGATTTAATACCGATATTTTAGCAACAAATCCAATAAATCTAAGTGTAGTCCTTGGTGTATTGATTTTTTTTGGAAAGGGAGTGTGTGCGAGTTGTTTATTTCAAGAATAAGCTGGATCTAACCAGCTGCACTTTTTTCTTTATAACTAGGAAAGAAAGGTGCACGATCCCGCGAATTACTTCTGAATCAATTCAGAAATCATATGTACGAACCGTAGCATTTCGTGATTCGTTGGTAAATACACTTTGATTCTCTATTAACCAATAATATGGGGCCCTAAACATGGTTAAAGCTAAATTGTTTGAAGTCTGGGCGCAACATTGGTGTTCTTTCTACCACTATGTTAGTATGGCGAGAGTTTCAAAACGAATCCTTGCATTTTATCCGATATAGAACACTCATATCGATAAAATGATTTGTGAACCTTTTATTGTTACTGAAAAACGGGAATCCCCTCCTTTTTTTATCCAATGCGGAATCGACGACCTATGTATAAAGTAAGCGGAATTTTTTGGATTTGAATAAAAAAAAAGAAACAACTTTGCCGATAATTACAGATTTTTTGTCTGGTCGGAAGAGTCCTCCGAATATTCTGGTCTTGGATCAACGATCCGTTTCAATATTTTTGAATCCGAACAGAAAAGAGAGGATAAGCTCATTATATTATATATATAAAAAAAAATATAAATAAAAAAGTGATACGGGAATGCCCCATAAGATAAGTAAGTGAGCGTGAGAGCCAAATGAATCGAAAGATTCCTGTTTGGTTCGGGAAGAGGTCATGGAATTGTTAAAATTAATTGTAATGGGAAGATAATCTACTTTCATTAAGTGATTTATTAGATAATCGAAAACAGAGAATCTTGAGTACTATTCGAAATTCAGAAGAGCTACGCAAAGGGTCCATTGAAAGGCTGGAAAAGGCCAAGGCCCGCTTACGAAAAGTGAAAATAGAAGCGGATGAGTTTCGAGTGAATGGATATTCCGAGATAGAACGAGAAAAATTGAATTTGATTAATTCAACTTATCAGAATTTGGAACGATTAGAAAATTACAAAAATGAAACCATTCAGTTTGAACAACAAAGAGCGATTAATCAAGTCAGACAACGCGTTTTTCAACAAGCCTTACAAGGAGCTCTAGGAACTCTGAATAGTTGTTTGAACAACGAGTTACATTTACGTACTATCGGTGCTAATATTCGTATGTTTGGGGCGATGAAAGAAATAACTGATTAGTCCTTCTACTGTAGGTATTATTTATTGATTTTTCCTTTGCTTCTGAAAAAGAATTAAGCAAGACTCATGGCAACCCTTAGAGCCGACGAAATTAGTAATATTATCCGTGAACGTATTGAGCAATATAATAGAGAAGTCAAGATTGTGAATACTGGCACCGTACTTCAAGTAGGTGATGGCATTGCTCGTATTCATGGTCTTGATGAAGTAATGGCAGGTGAATTAGTAGAATTTGAAGAGGGTACAATAGGCATTGCTCTTAATTTGGAATCCAATAATGTTGGTGTTGTGTTAATGGGTGACGGTTTGATGATACAAGAGGGAAGTTCTGTAAAAGCAACAGGAAGAATTGCTCAGATACCAGTGAGCGAGGCTTATTTGGGTCGTGTTATAAATGCTCTTGCTAAACCTATTGATGGTAG